CAGAAGGAATTGTTCTATCTTCAAACTCACCTTCACCAAGCGTAGGTTTATTTCAACAATTTGGTTCTTTCTATCCCGAATCACGTATCTTTCTCATAATACTGAAGTCTAAAAAAARAAGAAAAAAGAATCAAATCGCACCATCTCTGTAATAGGTAAATGCCCTTTTTTCTCCTGAAGTTGTCGGAATTATTCGTAATAGAATATTGGCTACAATTGAAGAGGTCTTATCAATAAAATTTACATTTATCCGAGATCTAGGCATAATTAGCAATCCTTTCTATAATCTATAATTAGAATTCTTTTCATTACCCTTCGGGGAAAATGATCCCACAAACAAAGGAATTGTACAATACGAAATAACATAAAACAGACTAATTCTAAAAATGTGGACCTTCCGCTCAAATTGTCCCATTTTGTTTCGACAAGGAGAGATATGAAATATTTGAATCAGATTGGATTTCATTACAATTTCGTAGTATACCAATGAACGGAACTATTATTATTTCATCTAAGATTTCATCTAAGTTGAATAACCAAGGACTTTCTTTTACTACGGATTTTGATAACTCTAGAAGTTTTGATTTGGTTATGATCCAAAGAGGAAAAAGAATAATTATTCCATGATAAAATAGAGTAGAGTAACCATCCGTTTTGTTTACATGACGTGTATACGTCATGCCATACAATGGAAATAAAAATCCATGGGACGATTCATGAATTTGTAATAGATCCATGGGGTAGCTGATGAGAGAAGTTGGTGTTGAGAAATAGGAAATTTAAAAGGAATTATTTCTATGGAACCATTGATCGGTCATACCTGTACTGCAATAATATGAATGACTCGCTATTCACTCGGTTTCTGGTCAATAATAAGATTATGTAGGAGAGATGGCCGAGTGGTTCAAGGCGTAGCATTGGAACTGCTATGTAGGCTTTTGTTTACCGAGGGTTCGAATCCCTCTCTTTCCGTTTCTGTTAATTCACCAACGTGACCGACCACAATGTATCAAATCAAATAACAACTGATACCATTATTCCAGCAATAAGACTTTTATTTGATAGAAATTCTCTATTCCAGAAATTCTCTATTCCTAATTACATTACTGCGGTACGTAAAATACAAATATCGGAAAGAGCAAAAAAGAAAAAAAATCCTACTGCTGATCTATTTGTAATACGTGAATGAGAAAAATACGGATCAAGGCCCTTAGATCCATTTACTTCGTCGAAAAGAGGGCAAAATTCTCTGAATCTTTCTTTGTTATTTTCGTTAGGTTCAAGTCTGGCGGGAATAATATTCTACGACTAACAACTCATTTATTTTCAAACCGATCCATTTACTATCTATTATTTGATTTACTAATCCTTTATATTGGAATGAGTCAATAGTCAAATGTTTTGGCAATTCCTCATGGGGGGGTGAAGCAATATAATTTTGAATCAGAGCTTTCGATCTTTGTTTATCCTTCGTAGTAATAATATCTCGGGGTTTGCAACGATAACTTGGTATATCCACTATACGACCATTAACTAAAATATGTCTATGGTTAACTAATTGCCTAGCTCTAGGAATGGTCGAAGCCATACCCAATCGAAAAAGGATGTTATCCAAACGCATCTCAAGTAGTTGTAGTAAAACCTGACCTGTTGACCCTTTGGCTTTTCTAGCGATATGTACATATCTAACTAATTGTCGCTCCGTCAGACCATAATGAAAACGCAATTTCTGTTTTTCTTCTAGACGAATACGATATTGCGATCTTTTCCCAGAACGCAATTGGGTTTTAAGATCACTTCCGGATTTAGGTCTTTTACTAGTTAGTCCTGGTAAAGTCCCCAGACGGCGTATTTTTTTGAAACGAGGTCCTCGATAACGAGACATAAAGACTCCTTTTTTTTATTTTATTGAAATTTCATTTTACAGAATAAATCTTAAATTAAGACTGAACTAAAGGATAAACAAAGCAAAGCTAAATTTACTGAAGTATTACAAAGTAGAATGAAATGAATTCTATTAATATCCGGATTTTTTGTATATGTATATATAGGAAGTTGAGGCTCCGTTTTATGATTTGTTCTGTAGAGATCTAATTGTTCCAATCCATTTTTTATTCATAGTTACAAGTTACCACGACATAATAGATCGGTGATCCAACATTTTGAGAAAAGGAGAGATTATCAATCATGGAAAAATCGATAGAGAAAAAAAAGCCGGCTATCGGAATCGAACCGATGACCATCGCATTACAAATGCGATGCTCTAACCTCTGAGCTAAGCAGGCTCACATAACAGAAATAGAAATAGTATAACAAATAGAAATAGTGTATAGGAATTCAGGAAACTGCTGGATCTTAGCTTAGGGCTATTAGCTATTAATTTAATATGAACTATAGTTCATAGTTCTATTATGATATCTATATCATTATATCTATATTATTAGTTATATTAGTTATAACTAATAATATAGAACTAGATATGACTAAATAAAATTAATAGTAGATATGACTAAATAGAATTAATAGAATTCTATTTTTCTAATAGATATTTTTCTAATAGAAATATATGACTAATAGAAATATATGACTAATTAGTATGTGACTAATTAGTAGAATTTTCATTCTATCATATTAATTACAATTACATTAATTATTATTTATACATTCTATTTTTTTTTTATGCATTTTATACATTTTATTTATATATTTATACATTATATTTATATTTTTTAATTTAATATATATATATATATATTTTAATGAATGTATATATATATATTAATGATAATGATAATTTAAATATGTATATATATGATTATAAAAAATCTAATTATTTCTTAATATAAATTTATTTCTTAAAGTTAAAGTAAAGCAGTTATAGCAATAATTATAGCGTATAGCGAGCGGATCGGTCCTAAGAAAAGATAAGATAAGGATAAAGATACAATCCAAATTAGAATGAGACATTCTTCTGGTTTCATTCGGAAAAGGAAGAGATAGGACGAAAAAAAAAAAAGAAGAATGAATATCGACCGTTCCAGTATTTCAAATCGCACTGTAAAAAAGAAAGGGAGGGAGAAACATATATATATATGGGATATATCTATCCATATTGAATTGCGGATACATCAATGATAGAATCATTTCTGATTGAAACAAGGTTTATCCAATAGAAATAAACTGATAGAGGATCGCCAAAAAAATCAAATAGCATACACTTTTTCGATATGGGAATCATTATCTAATGAATTCAACGGTTCCAAAATAAATGAAAGAGATGGGTGGAATTCCAACTGGATCTTGGTCTCAAATCAAAAGGGGATATGGCGAAATTGGTAGACGCTACGGACTTGATTGGATTGAGCCTTGGTATGGAAACCTACTAAGTGGTAACTTCCAAATTCAGAGAAACCCTGGAATTAAAAATGGGCAATCCTGAGCCAAATCTTTATTTTGATAAAACAAGGGTTTCTATTTATAAAACTAGAATAAAAAAAGGATAGGTGCAGAGACTCAATGGAAGCTGTTCTAACGAATGGAGTTGACTACGTTGTGTTGGTAGCTGGAATTCCTCTATCGAAATTACAGAAAGGACGGCCCTATATATCTAATACGTACGTATACATACTAACATATCAAACGATTAATCACGACCCGAATCTATCGAATATATATATATATGAAAGAAAAAATTCAGAGTTATTGTGAATCCATTCCAATCGAAGTTGAAGGAAGAATCGAATATTCAGTGATCAAATCATTCATTCCAGAGTTTGATAGATCTTTTGAAAAACTGATTAATCGTACGAGAATAAAGAGAGAGTCCCGTTCTACATGTCAATACCGACAACAATGAAATTTATAGTAAGAGGAAAATCCGTCGACTTTAGAAATCGTGAGGGTTCAAGTCCCTCTATCCCCAACAAAAAGTCCATTTTACTTCCTAACTATTTATCCTCTTTTTTTCATCAGTGGTTCAAACAAAATTCACTATCTTTCTTTCTCATTCACTCTACTCTTTCACAAATGTATCCGAAGAAAAATCTTTGGATCTTATCCCAATTTGGATAGATACGATACCTGTACAAATGAACATATATGGGCAATGAATCTCTATTATTGAATCATTCACAGTCCATATCATTATCCTTACATTTATTAGATAAAATTTTTTAATACTTTACTTTACTTTATTTAGATTTAGTCCCTTTAATTGACATAGATACAAGTACTCTATTAGGATGATGCACGGGAAATGGTCGGGATAGCTCAGTTGGTAGAGCAGAGGACTGAAAATCCTCGTGTCACCAGTTCAAATCTGGTTCCTGACACATGAATAATATATCGGATAGATATTCATACAAATTAATCGAGACAGATCAGGATATATATTCGTTAATAGTCAAGAGCATGATACATACTTATTCATCTAGCGTATAGATATATACCTCCATTTTTAGAGATGGGTAAAAAATATATGTATGGTTATGGTAAAGAACTAAAGTGGGATTATGTTCCTTTTTTTTTGTTTCTTTTTTTCTTTCTTGTTTGTTCATATTGTGCTTTCTCTCACTCAAAAAGAGTGTTAAGTCTTCATATATATATCAAAAAAAAAAAAAAAAAATAAAAAAGTTTTAAAAAAACTTAAAAAAAGTATAGAGGGGTTGAAGGATAGGAATAGACAGGATGCATTTCAGACACAGTACAAATAAAATTCAATCCCTTTTTATTTCGGAATTTCGCTTTTTCTTTTATATTTATTCTATTTCTTCACTCTTGCTTACGTTACTTTCCGAGGTCTGTCTAAGTGATGTGCGCGGTACAAAGTTCATGGTGCAGAACTCTTTTGATTCATCTTTTTGTTTCTGCTCATACAAAATAGATATTCTCTTTTCCAAATTCGGGAATAGCAATGAAGCCTTTTTTAGGCCTATCCATAATACGAATTAGAGTCCAGTTACTCTGTTTCATCTAGAACAGAACGTAAAAATATTCCTTGA